AGGTAGGGATGACAGGATTTGAACCCGTGACATTTTGTACCCAAAACAAACGCGCTACCAAGCTGCGCTACATCCCTTTAAATTGGTCTACCGTGTCATTGTAGAGAATCCCTGTCTTGTTTTCCATATTTTTTTTTCTTTTCTCCATTGATATACAATTTCTCTTGTGATTTCTTCTTTTTTTTTTTGTCTCATATAAAATATCAATAATCAATTTAATAATAATAGCAATATACAATAGAATAGTAATAATTCTATACATCTGAAATCCAAGGCAATAAATATTATTGGTAATGCTCAGGAAGAAGAAGAGGGGGACGTCTTTTTATCTTTTTTCTGTTTTAAGAAAAAAGTAAATCTCATTTCTCGTATTATTATACATATCAATTTTAGAATTTTTGTTGGGGATTCCGCGTAAAAATACAAGCGATTCTTAACCGCAACTACATATGCATCTGATCATAGATGTATTACAATAAAGAAGGAGGAGTTTCAATGCGAAATATAAAAACATATCTCTCCGTGGCACCTGTGCTAAGTACTCTATGGTTTGGGTCTTTAGCAGGTCTATTGATAGAAATCAATCGTTTATTTCCGGATGCGTTGACATTCCCCTTTTTTTCATTTTAGTTATTGACATGCCAAGGGGGTGAAGAGGATTAGAGATACAATAAATTATTTTTGACTAACTCCTCTCCCCCTCTTTTTTATTTTTTCAGTTTTGGGGGATAAAGGAGGAAAGAGAAAGAATAAAAAAGGCATTCAACCTCATCGAAATTTGGGCTCAGACTTGATAGACGGAAATAAAAATGTGGGTCTAGGGTAACAAAACAAAATCATACAAGCAAGATATTTAAATGTGTATTGGGATACAAAAAATTGTATAGTTAGAAATTGTTAGATTACTCATTATTTTTTATTTTAATTTAAGTTCCTTTGTTCTTCGCTTCGGATCGAAAATTAAAGAGTTTAGTGAATCTAAAATCCAAGGGAAAGGAGGTTCATGGCTAAGGGTAAAGATGTCAGAGGCATAATTATTTTGGAATGTACCAATTGTGTCCGAAACGATGTTAATAAAGATAAGAAATCACCGGCGGGGATTTCCAGATATATTACTCAAAAGAATCGACAAAATACACCTAGTCGATTGGAATTGAGAAAATTTTGTCCCTATTGTCTCAAACATACGATTCATGGCGAGATAAAAAAATAGGAAGAAGAAAAAAAAAAAAAATTACAAATTCAATTCCATACAAATTACCTATCATATCATAGAAATTGATACAATCTTACATAATTACATAATAACAGAATTAGAATTTTATATTTTATTTTAATATTTTAATTAAATATTAAATAAATTGAAATGAAAACTTTTCTATTAATATTATTAATAGAAAAGTTTTCTTAATAATATTAATGAACTTAATATAACCAATAAATATATTAATATAATAATAATATATTTTATAATAATAATAATATATTTTATAATATAATCTTTCATTTTAAATTTATATTTTATTTCATTTAAATTTTATATTTATTTTATATTTATTAAATAGATAGAGATAGAAATATTCTAACAAATTTCTAACAAATCCCATCCCATTTCGGTCGGATCCAAAAAAAAATGAATTAGAATTCAGAAATAGGATTTTAGAGATAAGGAATAAACCATGGATAAATCCAAGCGACCCTTTCTTAAATCTAAGCGATCTTTTCGTAGGCGTTTGCCCCCAATTGGATCGGGGGATCGAATTGATTATAGAAACATGAGTTTAATTAGTCGATTTATTAGTGAACAAGGAAAAATTTTATCTAGACGAGTGAATAGATTGACCTTGAAACAACAACGATTAATTACTATTGCTATAAAACAAGCTCGTATTTTATCTTTGTTACCTTTTCTTAATAATGAGAAACAGTTTGAGAAAGCCGAGTCAACCCCTAGAACTACTGGTCCAAGAACCAGAAATAAATAGACCTACTCCTCAATTGAATCAAAATTCCAACCCGAACTCAAAGTCGGATTGATGTTTGAAAAATTCGAGAATACAGATTTGGCGCCGTAAGAAAAAAAAAAGAATTGGTGAAGAAGAAATCTTTTTTTGTATTCAAATTTTTTTTGTTCATTTTTGAATTTCTATTTATCATATTAATTTCTACTCTAACTTCCCGGAGTTCATTCTCCGGGTAACTCTGTTTAAATAATTCCGTTGGATTCCCTCCAACCCCCTTATTTGGTGATCTCATTGGAAATCATGTAAAGACAATTTCTATTTGATATAGCTATTTGTGCAAGTATTTTACGATTAAGAAGTAACTGTTTTTTGTACAGATCGTGTATTAATCGACTATAACTATAGAATACCCTTTTTTCACGAATTACTGCATTTATCCGAGTGATCCACAAACGACGAAAATCTCTCTTTTGCCTGCCCCTATCCCGATGAGCCGAAACCAAAGCTCTCATTTTTTGTTGAGTAGTTGTTCGAGTAAGTCTTGAATGAGCCCCTCGAAAGGTTGATGCAAATAAACGAATTTTTGTTCTACGTCTCCGAGCTATATATCCTCGTCTAGTTCTGGTCATTGAATCAAATTAAACTTTGATGAATAACTAATTGAAATTTATTTCTTTTCTTTCAGTCATTCTTTTCCCGTCTTCCGGTCTATTAATAATAAAACGGATTCTTCCGATGTATAAAATAAAAATTCCAATGGCTTTTGCTACTATGACCTTCCCAACCACGATTTTTTTCAAACATTTCTCCTCGAAATACGAAATTCTATCGATACTCGGTATCAAAAAAAATACTAAAAAAAGATAAGAAAATAAGACAGAAAATAAATGTATGTAAATGGATAAAGAAAAATAGTGGGTTCCATCGTTTCTATGGTTACTTCTTAAACGGTGAGGTCCCCTCTATACGCCGGAGCCCTTCCCTCATTTAATGAATATTATTAGTAATTTGTACAGTTCATACCCTTTGGCTCTACCCATGAATTATCCAATAATTAGGTCTTTTCACAATGAGATCTACCTATACAGTAACGGCATCTAATTATGAAGGTTGATTAGGCAGCTGACCCTGTTAGTCCGTTCTTGCAAGAGTAGGGGCATAATTCTTCTGCTTCTTAATCTTAAATATTATTTCCCCGCTTAATGGATAACCATTTGCTACCAATGGGGAATTGCTTCTCATCTCAAATGGAGGTGATTGGATTTGCACCAATGGAAACCATAAATTTCATACAGAATAGAGTTATATAATAGATCTTTTGCCTTTGACTTTTAGTTTTAGATAGTGAATGGGGCTTTTCGATTCTATACTATTCAGTGGTCCTGGGCATTGATACTGGAAAAACTGTCTCCTTTGTTTTGTTCCAGCTCATGATTTGAACGAGTCACACATACACCCTAGTACATGTTCCTCGGCGCTGAGGACATCCCCGAAGAGCGGGGGATTTCGTGACATTTCTGATTGGCTGTCTTGTGTTTCTAATAAGTTGTTTAATAGTTGGCATGCTGAATCGTATACAGAATGGGGCTGGTTTAGATCGATCCTAACCGGATGATTATGAATTACTCCCATTTCCTATAATATTTTACTTTACCCCGGCAAGAAGATAAAATATCAAAGCAAAGTTCGGTTCATTTGAACCATGTTATGGTTCGAAATGGAATCGCGGATTTACGCGAAATCGCCGCTATTTTCGACTGCGACAAGATCAATAATTCCATGAGCTTGGGCTTCTGTTGCTGACATAAAAACATCCCTTTCCAGGTCTTCGGATACAACCCATAAGGGCTTTCCCGTTCTTTGTACATAAACCCTTGTGAGGGTTTCACGTAGTTTAAGTAGCTCTTCCGCTTCCAGGACAAATTCTCCTGTTTGTGCCTCATAAAAAGAACTAGCAGGTTGGTGTATCATTACCCTGATGATATAACATAATTAAAAGTTTTTCTATCTCACATCATGGGGCGAAGAGAAGAGATAAAGAATACCAAGAAGAAAAAAAAGATAGAATTGAACAACCGTACAGGCATTTTGCGCATTGCATACGGCTCTACAATGGAGGTGACTTTTCCCTTCCATCGAAGAAAGAGAGAAATCGGATCTATCAGATCCCGATCGCTAGATGATCCATTCCACTTACCACCCTTCTTTTCATAGAGAGGAGTTCCTAAAATACTATGATGGTTCCGTTGCTTTATAGATTTATTTCGTCTGTGATTCAGCAATCCCAAAGTTTCTTTCTGGTTCGAACAATTAACGAAAAAATGATCCTGTTTTTTTTTTCGTACTCTTTCATCACATAAATATTGGAAAGAAACTTCTGGTGTGAAAACAAAAAATAAAAAGTTTGTGACGCTGAAATGGACCCCCGATAGATAAGATCAAATCGGAAATAACCCTTGTCTCATACTACTCTCTCGATACATAATCTCATGTTATGAAAAAGCAATAAAGGTTTGCTTCTATCGAACTCGAAGTGCCATGCTATTATTACTTATTATTCCATATGGCGAAGGCATAGTCTTCTTTTTTCTCAAATACAAATAAAAAAACTCATTGGCGCCGAGCGTGAGGGAATGCTAGACGTTTGGTAATTTCTCCTCCGACCAGGATAAAAGATCCCATTGAAGCGGCTAATCCCATGCATATTGTATGCACATCTGGTGGCACAAATTGCATAGTATCATAAATAGCTATTCCGGGTATTACCCATCCGCCGGGAGAGTTTATAAACAAATACAGATCTCTGGTATCATCCTCTATACTGAGATATACCATGAGACCAATAAGTTGATTCGAGATCTCGCTATCAACCTCTTGGCCTAAAAAAAGTAATCTTTCGCGATGAAGTCGGTTGATTAGGATAAAATAGTATCCTTTAGGAACCGTACATGCACCTTTGGATGCATACGGTTCAAAAAAAAATTGCGAAAAAATCAATGTGTCGATCCTAGCCCTCTTTCTTTGTTTCATAGCAGGTTTTTTAACTCCTAACGAAGGGTCTTTTTCTTCCATTTTTCAAGAAAGATAAGTTTTGGCTCCCTATAACCCTATAATATAAATATAAAAATATAAAAAAGAATTCACTAAACTTATCGAACTAACCTCTCATTGATGTATTGTTTCATCGAGATCCAATCCAAATCACGATGTAATTTTCTTGTTCCTGAATGGGCCTCTTCAAGTCTTTTAGGTTTATGCTCTACTCCGGGTAAAGGTCTGCCCGATTTTTATTTGCACATATAGGACAAATGATCCCAATACCACTTCTTTTTGCTACGACTTCCGTTTTTATTTTTTCAATTCATTTCATTCTTCCGCCAAATATTTGATGTAGTCATTATATGACTCGATTAATTGGCGGTTTTAGATCGATAAATAGGAATCATTTATGGTAATCGTACATATACATATATTACCAATTGGGTATTTTATGAACGGAGCCTGGAAATTTAATTTTATTGGTCCAACCATAAATTATTCTAATGGATAATATTAATATTGATCCCCCAAAATGGATCTACTTAATAATTATAATTCTACTTCACGCTCCAAATTTTGATGGTTCAATCAATCTTTATTGCTTTATTGGGCGAAACGGAGGATATCTCGATCGGGGGAGAGAACGGGGAAATCCCATATGACCCAATATGTCTGACAAGTCGCACTATACGTCAACCCAAACAGCATCTTCCTCTCCGGGACTACGAAAAGGGACTTTTGGAACACCAATAGGCATTAAATGAAAGAAAAGGGGGTTAAGTGTTATACTTCACTTTGATGTGGAAACGTAAGAAGGTATTGTCTTCATAATATTGCCGTTTAGCGTATTTTATCCATAGATTGGAAAGTTAGTAGAGAAAGACAGAATGAAGAAAGGAAATTCTTATGAATGGGTTATTCGAATGATGAGCAAGTATCTACGCATTCGCTCATAGAAAAGGGGGCCAACCCCATTGCGTATTGGTACTTATCGGGTATAGAATAGATCTGCTTCTCTTTGTTCCTACGTGTTCCATTATTACCAACGGAATGGAATAAATATTCACCCTTGCTCCGAGATAATTCAGTGAAAAGGGAGGTCCATAGCATAGTCTTTTCCAATGTGATAAAGTTACATAGTGTCTATTTTTATTTGATAAAGGGGTATTTCCATGGGTTTGCCTTGGTATCGTGTTCATACCGTCGTATTGAATGATCCCGGTCGCTTGCTTTCTGTTCATATAATGCATACAGCTCTAGTTTCTGGTTGGGCCGGTTCGATGGCTCTATACGAATTAGCAGTTTTTGATCCCTCTGACCCCGTTCTTGATCCAATGTGGAGACAAGGTATGTTCGTTATACCTTTCATGACTCGTTTAGGAATAACCAATTCATGGGGGGGTTGGAGTATCACAGGAGGAACTATAACGAATCCGGGTATTTGGAGTTACGAAGGCGTGGCCGGGGCACATATTGTGTTTTCTGGCTTGTGCTTCTTGGCAGCTATCTGGCATTGGGTGTATTGGGATCTAGAAATATTCTGTGATGAGCGTACAGGAAAACCCTCTTTGGATTTGCCCAAGATCTTTGGAATTCATTTATTTCTTTCAGGGGTGGCTTGCTTCGGGTTTGGCGCATTTCATGTAACAGGCTTGTTTGGTCCCGGAATATGGGTGTCCGATCCTTATGGACTAACCGGGAAAGTACAACCTGTAAATCCGGCGTGGGGCGTGGAAGGTTTTGATCCTTTTGTTCCGGGAGGAATAGCCTCTCATCATATTGCAGCAGGGACATTGGGCATATTAGCGGGCCTATTCCATCTTAGTGTCCGACCGCCCCAACGTCTATACAAAGGATTACGTATGGGCAATATTGAAACTGTACTTTCCAGTAGTATCGCTGCTGTCTTTTTTGCAGCCTTTGTTGTTGCCGGAACTATGTGGTATGGTTCAGCAACTACCCCGATTGAATTATTTGGGCCCACTCGTTATCAATGGGATCAGGGGTATTTCCAACAAGAAATATATCGAAGAGTTGGCACCGGACTAGCCGAAAACCAAAGTTTATCAGAAGCTTGGTCTAAAATTCCCGAAAAATTAGCCTTTTATGATTACATCGGAAATAATCCAGCAAAAGGGGGATTATTCAGAGCGGGCTCAATGGACAACGGGGATGGAATAGCTGTTGGATGGTTAGGACATCCCGTCTTTAGAGATAAAGAAGGACGTGAGCTTTTTGTACGCCGTATGCCTACTTTTTTTGAAACATTTCCAGTAGTTTTGGTAGACGGAGATGGAATTGTGAGAGCCGATGTTCCTTTTAGAAGGGCAGAATCGAAGTATAGTGTCGAACAAGTAGGTGTAACTGTTGAGTTCTATGGTGGCGAACTCAATGGAGTCAGTTATAGCGATCCTGCTACTGTGAAAAAATATGCTAGACGCGCTCAATTGGGTGAAATTTTTGAATTAGATCGTGCTACTTTGAAATCCGATGGTGT